AGTGTATGGCAAAATTTTGTTATTTCGAGTCATTTTTGATAAAATTTTCACGGATCTTTGACGTATCTAGATTTCTATTAAGAGAATCTTTTAGAAAAAAAAAAATGGATAATGAATAAGATAAGAAATAATAATTCGTTTTGAACAATAGATGTCTTTCACATCCAACTATAACAATGACTAACTTCTTCTTTTTTAAATGGCAGTTCCAAAAAAACGTACTTCGATATCAAAAAAGCGTATTCGTAAAAATATTTGGAAAAGGAAAGGATATTGGGCGGCATTAAAAGCTTTGTCATTAGGGAAATCTCTTTCTACCGGGAATTCCAAAAGTTTTTTTGTACGACAAACAAATAAGTCCTAAAATATTATATTGGAATAATTTTGAATGGATTTGACTAAAAAAATTGGATGAGTAATTTGTTAATTTTATATTAATTTAATATTAAAATTAACAATTGGCAGTTCCTATTCTAATCAATATGAAATAGACTCCTAATCTTATAAAAAGAAGAAGTATTCTTCATTTCGAAATTAGAAAAATAAAAAAGAATATAATAAATATATATATATAATATAAGATTTTTTTTTAGTCTATTTTCATTCAGATTTTGGTGGTGGGGAGTCTTCTTTTCCCCATCGACCTTTACAAGAATAAAAAAAGAAAAAAAATAGATTTATCAGGAAGGGCAGATAGAATATTTTTAGTTCAAATTAATTAATTGTTCAAACTAATCCATTCCGTGTTAAAGATTTTTGGATCACTTTCTGACTTATTAATTTCTTATATATTATACTATTTAATTTAATTTCCATATATATCCAATTTTCAGCCCAATCAATAATCAATAAAAGAACTTAATTGTTGAGATATTATGTACAAGTGGCAATTTGGAGTAATCCAAAATAGACATATTTTAGATTCATTGATAAAATTGAGTTTGTGTTTCAAATGGAATTGATTAAATCAGATAAACCAGAAATAATGATAATAAAAGAAAAAAGTTTTTTAGTCTATCGAAGAATTCTATAGTTCCAAAAATAGTATTTTAGAATCGGCTAAACTACGTCAAAGCCCTAAAACGAGACACCTTAAAGAAACTACTGAACCTTTTAATTGACTTTTTTGAACTCTTTTTTTTTTTTTACTAAAAAAAAAACTTATTTGAGTGAATTGACTTGTTCAATCTCGACGATTGAATATAAATAGGTTATTATGAGTTCGAGCAAGCCGCTATGGTGAAATCGGTAGACACGCTGCTCTTAGGAAGCAGTGCTAGAGCATCTCGGTTCGAGTCCGAGTGGCGGCATGCCATCTTCTAAAAGATATCAAATAGATCCTATAATAAAATAAAATTAAATTCCAAATTTATATTTCTTAATTAATACGGGGGGATCCCCCGTTTTTTCATTTTTATGATATTTTCAACTTTAGAGCATATATTAACTCATATTTCCTTTTCTATTGTTTCAATTGTAATTACAATTCATTTGATAAGCTTATTGGGCAATCAAATTAGAAAACCATATTATTCGTCAGAAAAGGGGATGATAGCGACTTTTTTATGTCTAACAGGATTGTTAATAACTCGTTGGATTGATTCGGGCCATTTTCCACTAAGTGATTTATACGAATCATTAATTTTTCTTTCATGGAGTTTCTCCCTGATTCATATAGTTCCTTATTTCAAAATAAGAAAAAATGATTTAACAACAATAACTGCCTCAAGTACTATTTTTACCCAAGGCTTTGCTACATCGGGTCTTTTAAATGAAATACATAAACCCACAATATTAGTACCCGCTCTACAATCGGAATGGTTAATAATGCACGTAAGTATGATGATATTGAGCTATGCGGCTCTTCTTTGTGGATCATTATTATCAGTAGGACTTCTAGTCATTACATTTAGAAAACTTTTTTATAGTTCTAAAAGTAATAATTTATTAAAATTAAATGGGTCATTTTCTTTTGGTGAAATCCAATACAAGAATGAAAGCAACAATATTTTTCAAAAAAAAGCTTTTTTTCCTGTTAACAATTATTACAAGGCCCAATTGATTCAACAATTAGATTATTGGAGTTATCGTGTCATTAGCCTAGGATTCATCTTTTTAACCATAGGTATTCTTTCAGGAGCAGTATGGGCTAATGAAGCGTGGGGATCATATTGGAGTTGGGATCCAAAGGAAACTTGGGCGTTTATTACTTGGATCGTATTCGCAATTTATTTGCATACTCGAACAAATAAAAATTTGCAGGGGACAAATTCTGCAATTGTGGCGACTATAGGTTTTCTTATAATTTGGATATGCTATTTTGGGGTGAATCTATTAGGAATAGGGCTACATAGTTATGGTGCATTTACGTTAACCTCTAGTTAAATTAAAGAAAAGTTACAAACAGAATACGGTATATATAAAAGACTTTGCGTCAACCGGCGAGAACCATGTGAATCAAGTAGTGTAGTGATTCACGCGGTTCTCGCAAAGACCAAGC